TTTGTTCGAGTATGTAAATAAATCGCGAATACCATCCAAGTAATAAAAGCCCAAGTTTCTTTTGGGTCCCAACTCCAATAGGATCCCCACGCTTCGTTAGCCCAGACAGCTCCAGAAAGAATTCCTATGGTTAAAAAGACAAATCCTAGACTAATAACCCGATAACTCCAATAATCCAATTGTTGGATCAATTGCGACCTGTAATAATTCTTTGGAGAAAAAAAAGAAGTATTTTGTAAAACATTACTTCGTTCATTCATGTATTTGATTTCACCAAAGAAAAAGGACTCATTAAAATTTATTAAATGATTACGCGTACAAAAAAACTTTCTGTTTTTTCGAACTGTAATGACTAGAAGTGATACTGATAATAATGATCCGCCTAAAAGGGCTGCATAGCCTAATATCATCATACTTACGTGCATTATTAACCACTCAGATTGAAGAGCGGGTACTAATATTGTAGATTCGTGTATTTCAGTTAAAAGACCTGACGTAGTAAAGCCCTGGGTAAAAATAGCACTTGGCCCAATTATTGTGCTTAGAATATTTTGATTTTTTTTGAAATATGGAATTATATGAATAAGAGAAAAACTCCATGAAAGGAATATTAATGATTCGTATAAATCACTTAGTGGAAAATGTCCCGAATAAATCCAACGAGTAACTAACAATCCTGTTATACAGAAAAAAGAAATTATCATGCCCTTTTCGGATGAATGATATAGTTTTACGATTTCATCAACTAAAAAGGTTATCAAATAAATTGTAATTATAATTGAAACGATCGAAAAAGAAATATGAGTTAATATATGCTCTAAGGTTGAAAATATCATAAAATTAAAATGAAAAAAGGACTCCCTTAATTATAAACTCGAAATCGGGAATTGAATTCATTATTCATTATAGGATCTATTTACTTTTTTTAGGAGATGAGATGCCGCCACTCGGACTCGAACCGAGATGCTCTAGCACTGCTTCCTAAGAGCAGCGTGTCTACCGATTTCACCATAGCGGCTTGTCTTGAACTCATAATAGCCTATGAATAAACAATCGTCTAGATTTAAGATGCAATATTTTTTAGGAACGAGTTAAGTTGTTGAATAAAAATTCGTTCAAATAGGTATTTGAAGGTTCATTATTTTATTTTATTTTAAGGCCTTAGTTTTCTTGTGTATTTTAGACTCGCCCCGACTTGAACTATTGATAGTCCGACTATAACTTAAGGGACAGAACCCCCCACAAAACATTGTTTTTTTTAATGAACTCTTTTTTTTTCTTTCCAAAATCGAAACAAAAAAAAAATCAATTTGATCACGCAACAAAAAAAAGAACTGATTTTGGCTCATTCAAAATTGACACTTAAATATTTTCACTAAGTGGTTTTGAGTGGATTGATGGCCAGATAGATATGGGTCTGTATAGGAATTCATAGAACATCGAAAAGTCAGAAAGTTTCACAAAAAAGTTTCGAATTTTAATTAATTAGTTTCAGTTATTTTAGTAACGAAAGATTTTCTATACGCCTTTCTAAGTGTATCTATAGAAAAAACCTTACATTATTGTAACAAATGGTTTGATGGGGACTCCCCGCCTTGCAAATGAGATAATATACTAAAAAGTCGATTTCGTATCTTGTATTTTTTTGTCAACAAAAAAAGTCTTCTTTTTTTTAATTATATAAGTTTTTAATTATATAAGGGAAACAGAAGAATTCTTATTCTACATATTCTAAGAGGGGAACGAATTCCATTCCCTGTTGAAGTAATCAATAGGAAATGGAAATAGGGAATTTTATTTGCGAAATGAATTGAGAAAATTTTTGAGCCAGGCCAATTTAGATTATTCTAACGTGTTATGTTTTATTTCTTATTTTATTTGTTTGTCCTACAAAGAAACTTTTTGAATTCCCAGTAGAAAGAGATTTCCCTAAGGAAAACGCTTTTAACGCTGCCCAATACCCCTTCCTTTTCCAAAAATTTTTACGAATACGCTTTTTTGATGCAGAAGTACGTTTTTTTGGAACTGCCATTTAAATAAAAATTAAGAGATTTCTCAGTGCTATAGCTGGATGTGAAAGACATCTATTGTTCCAAAAAAAAACACCGCTTTCCTAATTAATTATCTATTTATTTTCTAGAAAATGGAAAATATTTTTCACAAAACAAAAAGAATAGATAAGATGAGTGAAAGATATCGGAAAATCATATAAAAGATTACTAAAAATAGGAAAAAGAAACATATTCTTTTTTTTTTAGTAACTTGTCAAACTCGAGAAAAAGATCACTAATTTGACTTGAATTTTCAAATTCGAAGTAGACTATCAGAAGTAGATTAGCAATTAATTTCTTTCTTTCATATGATTTGACCAATTGTAACTTCTTGATTTGAATAATTGAAGGATTTAACAGAAATTCAATAACTCAAAAAAAAATCAGAAAAAATTCTATTTTAGTTAGGGCATATCTTCATTTTTTTTTGACTCCTTTCAAAAGAGGTA